TAGGATCCAGTAGGCAACCTCCTCTTCTTTGATTCCGTGCACGAGTAAGTACCCGAAAATCGTAGAGAAGACAGAGCGGGGAAAGCTGCCTTATGTAGTTACCTGCTCTTTCATCGAGATTAGCGAATTACGGTAGAAGATCTAATAGAATTAGAATCTGGTTCGAGGAGCCTAAGCCTAGCCTTCTTTGCTATTAGTTTCAATATCTGCTGCTTTTGTGCCAACCCTCAACGAAGGAAGAACTCTGGGGAAGGAAGGAACTTCCGGATTTACTGATTTAGGAGTTTTTCCCAGCTCAAGGCACCGATCTGCTTATTTAGAAAGCTAGAACGGATAGGGAACAAACGGTTAAATATGGTTTGCTGGTACAGAATCCGTTGCTATTGGACTTGGCAAGTAAGCCCAGAAGGAAGAAGTCGTAGCTGTTACCTTACCTTCTTCTTAGTCTGCTCGAAAGGAAAGCCAGTAAGAGTAACTCGAGAGTAGAAAGAAAGAGAATAGAGTATGACAGAACCAGTAGCTTTGAGCTTGAACGTGTTTCAGCTCTCACGACCCAGCTGCTATTGAATCAGCGTAAGGGGATGTCGATGAGGGTACAATAGAGAAAAGAATTCGCTTTGGTTCAGAGCTTGAATCAGAATATCCTTCAGTCACCCCAGGTGAGGAGTTCGGCTAAGCCGGAAAGATAGATCGAGTTTAGCCTCTTGATTGACTTTAGGACTGAAAGAAGCCGGTAGAAAAGGAAGTGGCAGCAGTGCTTTATAGTTTTTGAGTTCCTTTATTTTTAGTGTACTCGTGGTACTCGGTAGTGTGCTTGTGATACAGTACTCGTGCAACAAGGCTTACGGCAGCTCGTAGCTATTGTATTCATTGGAGTGAGGGTGACGATATATTGATTGCACGGTAGTTAGGAGCTCCAACTAGAATACTCCATTTTCGAGATCCCTCCGTGCTTATCCCCCAATCCCCTAATGTTTCGTCCTCCATGAATGTGGCACCTGTCTTGAGGAATCCCTAACGGGTGATGAACAACCATTGAGGTAACCACCGGAGCCCAGGGGCAAGACTGATGTAATGCGAAGCGCTCTCCAACAACCACTTTCTAGAAGCCTTGTTGTAAGGAACTTTCTTAGTGGGGCTCATTGAACACTAACTTAACCCGAAAGGTCCGATAGTGTGTCAGTGAAGACCAAGCCACGAACTAGCCTCTTCTCCTTCCTCAAACAAAGCTACTTTACCCTTACTAGCTACAGCTTCGTAGAAGACTGACTACAAGTTTCCATCGATCGGCCTCTCATTTCCATTAGGGCGGATGCATTCCCATTGTAACGGCGGCAGAGGCTGCCTACGGTCGAGTAGAGGTAAGGAAGCACCTTCTATAAGATAATTGGCTAGGTTCTCTCTATATAAGAGTCTTGTACTACTCGTCAACTGGTAAGGCTAATGAGTGGGCCTTTAATACTTTAATACTTTGAAGAGAACCCACTAGTTGCAGCCTACAATTCACCGAATAAAGGGAGTCTCACAAGGCGGGGTAGATCAAGGTATTGAAGGTTTCTAGAGTAGATTTCATTGCACACTAAATCCACTGAAAGTGTTGTAGTGAGAAAGAAGGCACTAAGAGGCATTTCAGGGAAGAAGACGAGCAATGAAACTTTCCTCCCAGGGCAGTGGGGAGAGAGGAGATTCGATGAACACTAAGAGGGTAGCAGTAGTGAGCACAGAAGAACCCCTCTGGATCGGGTTTTTCCGGAGATGAACTCCAGGACCACGAAAGGTGACTTTCCGGTGCACTTGAGTGCTTACTGAAGAAGAGCCTTTCTTGACCCATCACCATCAGTCGAAGTGGATCCGTACTTAAGCCTATTTTTTAGCGCACAATCTCTGTAAGAAAAGAGTAGCACGTTTGGGATCTAGTTCCTGCCTTGCCTTCTAGCTCTCCAAGTGGAGTTGCCAATACCAAGCCGGTTGAAAGCAAAGTCAAGGAGCCATTCTCAAGTAGGCCGCTTTCAGTCCTCTCATTGGTAGTGGGAGTGGTGACAAGGAAGAAGCTTTCTTTAACGTGTTGTTTACTAGGAACCTTTTCAAAGTCAACCTAACCGCTTACCTTTTGAAAGGCTACTAAGGACCGGGTGAAGAATGAAGTCCGCTAAGGCCCACGGGATAAGGTTTGCAGATGCGATCATGAATCGAACCAGATCGAAACATTCAGCTGTCGACGGACAAAGCCGGAACGTCGACCGCAAACGAAGGATGGACAGGCCCCGGTTCCCAGGGTTAGGGTATTCCCTATTATGAGTATGAGCCTACTCAGATCAGAACTAAACTAGTTGATTCTCTTTCGCCTATCGGCCGGCCGGCTTGTTGCAACCTTCGCATTTCCTGCTGAGATCCCAAGTCTCCAAGTGGGCCCTCTTGGCCACCCACGACCTTGGCTTTTTAGAGAATCCCGCTCCTGTGTCGTAGGACTTGTAGCTCGGCAGTCCACCGGGTCGGTTTC